AGGACAGAAGGAAATACTTCTATCAATTAGCTAATAGCTAACCGACTGCTTGAAAGTGGAAGTGGTTAGTCTCTTCACCCCTTAAGACACAGGTAAAATACCTCTAAAAGAAGAAGCAGAGCTCTAAAGACAGTAACGAAACCTTAGCTATGCAGCTCCAAAGGAAGGGAAGTCAAGTCCTACGATAAGGGAGGAGACTCAAAGAAAGCCTCTGGTTGCGAGTTGTAAGTCATCCCCTCCTATGGCGCAAATCCGTTGCTTCTTTTCTTTCTGAATCTCTGTTTTTGAAGTCTTCCGTTATCGGTACTGTCTCGGTGAGGGCGACTGTTTGAAAGGAGGCTGTGCTATCTGCTTAAGCGAGCTGATAAGATTCGCACTTCGACTTACCATATGTGATTCGATTCTCGAACATCGATGCGTACATTCACGAGCCGTATCTACTTGACGACTCGCGCTCTGGCTTTTCATGAGTGGTTGGTAGGCCCCCCTTTCCTTTAGTTTTCGACGACATTTGGATATAGAGACCTAACTTTATCCGAGGCGCCTAGGCAAAAGCGCTGTAGTTTGGATTTCCTTAAGTGTAGCAGCGATATCCGGATAAGGTTCATCTGTTGTCAGCGAGGTATTGAAGTAGACCCTGACTCCACCACATGAGAAGAAGCATACTGCGCCCCTAACCGTCGGCTTGTGAAGGCCCCTTACAACTAGGGGCGCAGGAGAGCGCACTTACGAATATATCCATCTATGACATGTCGTCGAAAACAATGTTCAAAAAGATAGAAAGTTTTTAGGAACTCCTTGAAGACACCTTTTCGAACTAAGCACAGATATCATAGGCACCTAGCTTACGCATTCAACTAAAGTGCATTTTCTGTGGTTCTTGCTGGCCTGCGCATCTTCTCTAAGCAACCGTGTCTGCTCCGTTCAATAGTCACTATGACCTCCGGGAAGGCAAGGACGCTGGAAACAGTGATTGAGGGATGGCCCTTCTAAATTGACATTGACTTCTCCACAACTGGTCATTGAACTAGTTTTGAGGATTCCCTTCCACCTTACACCAATGTCTCAAATTCCGACACAATGGTGTCGAAGTTACTGTCCATGGTGATCCAAACCCCTACGAAAACTGCAAAGTAGTCGAGTCCAAACCAGGCCAAGCCTATACTTGCCCTCTTCTGGAAACGAACCAATCCCTTCTTAAAGGTCAAACTCCCTTCCGCCTCATCTTCTCAGCAAAACTCTTTCCCCCTGCATGTCATCCCGGCAGGTCCCGGAGAATACAATGTCGAAGTTATTTCATATTCCTAACCTACCTCCATCCCCGCCTTTGGCAAGCCTAACTTCCCCAGGAGGTCACAAGTAATGCAAGGAGAGAGAGTCCGTCTTGGCAACTCCACGTTCGTCCATGGAGCAGAGATGATTATCTAGGAACATATAAGAATGTTGACGACGAACCTGAGTCCACAAAACCTCTTGTTATCAACGGAACTTCCGACTGCTACTAAGATGTTTCAACAGTTCACTTATTATAATGGTCAAGCCGACCTCAACAGCAAAGAATTCTAGAACCAGTTGAGCGGTCTTAAAAACCCTCCTAAACCTGCCTGACGAAGTCTTATCTGATTCGGATGACGACATAGAGGACATATCTGGTTCTGATACGAATCTAAAAGAATTCTCTTAACTATCTGATGACACAGCATCTAAATCTAGTGATGACCTTCATGTCGCCAAAGTCTTTCATGAGCCTCATTGACACTCAGTGTTCAGAGTTTAGTATCCAGACCTTATCGATTGGAGTCTAGAGAATACATCCCTTTGGATGAATTTTACAATGACGAGGCTTTACTTGAATACTTAGGGGGTCAAACCTTCCTATCAATGACCATAAAACCACTTTTCATACAAATTACATCAGCGGTCATTCTTGCCTAAATGTCGAAGAAGAAACAGATAAGGGGGGCCCCCCAGCTCCTGCACAGAATATGGGTCTACCATATATAAAGTCGAAGAAGCTATTGATGTCAACCTTGGTACTAATGCTCAACCTAAAATCACCTTTATAGGCAATAGATAAGGAATGATTCTATATACGGAACTAGTCAAAGGAATTTGGGGAAGAAATGGAATGAATTTTGACTGCCCAGATACCATTAAGAGAGGGGAGACCTATTAGCCATACGCTGCCCCGTCAGGAAAGAACAAAACCAGGGATGATATTAACTTGAGAGGAGCAGAGAAGGAAATTGCTAATGTGTCAAGGACAGTAAGTGAAAGAGGGCAACTCGAGACAGCCAGGTGGCCACCAGCCAAGTAGAAAGGAGAAAGTTCGTCATTTTGATGTGTCGGCGTGAGTCCAGTTGTCGGGTTTTGCGGGCTAAGTATTCAAAGTTTCACTATTTCCCTGTGCTTTCTTCGTAAGGACAGTGTGCCCGGTGCTTCCCTTTCCTCTATGTGAGTCAGTCCCCCCAAGATGGATTTCGGGGGTTAACCTTCCTTG